TATCTGGATGGATTAGAAATTGGACAAGTAAGAAAATTTCTCGTTCAGTTACGCACTTACTTAAAAACGAATAAACCTCAGTTTCAAGAAATCATAGCCTCTACCAAGACATTAACCGCTGAAGCAGAAAGCTTTTTGAAAGAAGGTATTCAAGAGCAACTAGAACGTTTTCTACTTCAGGAGAAATTATAAAAAAAGAAACGAAACGGATCATTCTTATTTTTGATTCTTTAGTCAATTTTACTCTTTAATTTTAATTAAATTTTTAAGAAATTCTATAAATAGAAGTCGATAAGTCAAGTATATATAATAGAAAGAAGTATATAACTAATATCTGTTTAATATTAAATCTTAAAGCATTCAGAATTTATTTCTTATTCTATTTCTTTCTTATCTTTTTTCGAAATAGAATCAAAATATATTATATATAATATATATAAATGGAAATAATAGATAAATATCAATATAGATATATTGATATTGCGTCCAATAGGATTTGAACCTATACCAAAGGTTTAGAAGACCTATGTCCTATCCATTAGACAATGGACGCTTTTCGCACATTCTTTTTTTTTACTTTCCGATTGTTAAAAAAAACAATGTGCGAAATCTTTTTAGCAATTGTGTATTGAATTCACTTCAATACACAATTGCTATTAGCCAATTCTAATAGAGAAAATGGTCTCTAAAAAAAAAAGGGGCAATTGTGAATTTAGAGCGGGTAGCGGGAATCGAACCCGCATCGTTAGCTTGGAAGGCTAAGGGTTTTAGTCGACGTCGATCGATCATTTTTATATTTTTAACGTCTCTAATTCAAAACCGAACATGAAACTTTGGTTTCATTCGGCTCCTTTATGATGGATGGAGAAATTCCCAAATAAAAAAAGACGGGAACGAAATCAAAATGAAAATTCGACCCATAACATCTATGTTAGCTTTTTTTCCGTCTGGGTACTTTCACAGAAAATTTTGCTTTCTAGATGATCCTTCTAGAAGATAGATCAGGCGAACTCGAACAATCTTTCTAGTTACTTCGTTCTTTATTTCTATTTAACGGAATCCTTAGGAAAAGTATTTGGTTTCTACCGAGCTAAAACAATAAAATATGTCGATGTCTTTAGTAAACCAAAGTTCTCGTTTAATAGCTATTTTGCTTCAATTTTTTCTATACCAAACAATTGAATAGAGCTGAAGATTTAGTTACGATTAGAAAGAAACTTTTCTAGCTTTATCCATGGATCCTCTTGTTATACTTATTGAATTGTAAATAGTCATCCAATTCAAAAATTATGTTTCGGAATTTCATAATCCAAATTTACAATTGATTAGAGTCTTTGGATACAAATTACGAGAATCTATAATCTTCCTTGAATCTTTCATTGAAAGGGAAAGGACTAAGTCCTTTTAAGAAATAAAATTTTTGATCGGAAGATGAATCAAACCGAGAGACCCTTTAACTATTAAAGGGATTAAAGGAACGAATCACACTTTTACCACTAAACTATACCCGCTACAATGCAATTATTGTATATAAATTAACCTTTTGTCGAACAAAGTAATCGGGGGTGTAATAAAAAAATCTGAAAAAATTTAGAAAATTCTAGCGTTGACTTAATAAAATTAGTAAAAGCGGATTCAATTACACTTTTTTTCAATTTCAAATCTTTTTTGTCTAAAAATCCGTCGGATGAGTCTTTTTTATTTTAACAAAAAAAGGCCCGGCTGGGGCCTTACCAGGCCAGGCTATTAAAATAAAAAAGATCTTTTACTTGTGTTTTGACGAGACAAAATAAAAAAAGGATTCTCTATTTCTATTATTGTGGTTTTATTTATTTCTCTTTCGAGTTCGCGCTTTTTCTTTATCTAATCTTTATCTAAATTTTTAATGTAACTAGAATTACTGAGAAAGTTCTATAAAAACAGTTATATAATAGTAATATATATATATTATATATAAATAGAGGATAAATATATTTATATAATAAAAAAGAAATTATATATATATAATAAAATATAGAAAATGAAAAAATATATATATTATAAAGAATAATCTATACAAAAAAAGAAAGCTTTTTAAGAATAAAGTGGAGAAGGTTCTTTTTCAAGCCTTTTTTTTGTTTAATGGAACCTAATAAGTATCCCTTTTCGATTAGGAGAGATGGCTGAGTGGACTAAAGCGTTGGATTGCTAATCCATTGTACGAGTTAATCGTACCGAGGGTTCGAATCCCTCTCTTTCCCTTTCTCCTTTTGATGGTGTGTAATAGATAAAATCCTAATAAAATTCGAGCATTTCCACAAATTAAATAAAGCAATAAAAAACCTTTCTTTTTTATTCTTCACGTCCCGGATTACGTCCTGGATCATTAGATAGGAATCCAAATATGAAGAGAGAAACAAAGAATATAACTACAGTGTATACAAAAAGTTTGAGAGTAAGCATTACACAATCTCCAAGATCTTACTAAAAAAAAAAGAGAATAGATTCTCTATTTTTATATCAAATATCTAATTTTGATACCAATAAATCAAAAAAAAAGGTTTCAGAAAGTCATTTGTAATTAAGATAATAGGCGAATCTTTCATATTCAAACAGATTTGCATACCAACATCTAGATATTTTTTTGGTGAACTCGAATCTAATTAGGTTCTTTCATTTAGGGAAAAGAGGATAAAATTTCGGAAATAGAAATGATCCAGATTTAGTATGGCTACCAAAAAAATGCAATGTTTGAATTGAGAGTTCGTTCATACGTCAAGATTTTTTTGATCTTTTGAATTGTTGGAAGAATAAAAATCGTGAATTTTTTTAAGACAGTATTAAGAATTTCATCGAAAACTTACAGCGGCTTGCCAAACAAAGGCTAAGAGAAGAAAGAAAAGAGGTATTACGGGCATAACATCTACGATTGGATTCAAAAAGGCGTAGGCCTCTGGCAATTTGGCGACTAAAAAAGTGCTTGAAAAAAGGGCAGAATTAAAACAAATACAGATCAAATTAAATATATTAAGCATAACAAAAATTGGTGTTCTTGTGGATAATTTAATTTTGATTGAGTTATTAATATATTTTTTATATAAGGAAAAAATAAAGAAAGATAGTCTAAAAAGACTTTGTTGAACTTACTCAATCAAAAATTCTTTCATTCTCTTATGAGAATTAAAGAAATAATATTTTCATACAATATCTTAATTGAATTCTATGTAATGATCAATAAAGTAAGTTTGATTTGCTATCTACACGTGTTAAAACTTTAGCACCAATGTAATCTATATTTAATTTTGAATTGACGAACAACCAATAGGAATATTACTCTTTTAGTAGTCTTGAATAAAAAGCGAAATGGGGCGTAGCCAAGCGGTAAGGCAACGGGTTTTGGTCCCGCTATTCGGAGGTTCGAATCCTTCCGTCCCAGAGTACAGTCATTACGGAATCAATCTTCTATTGCCTTTGTACACCATCTTTTTCTTTCTGTTTAAAAATCCAATATTTTTTAAGAATCAAATATTGAAATGAAAAGAAGAATAAACTGATTTTTCATTATTTCAACCGAATTCAAAAAAATCTATTTGCTTTTTTAATTTGTGTGTGATGCGGGTAAGTAAGGTAGAACCATAGATTCTAAGAGTTTTAATAAAAAAAAATTTATATTTATATATATAAATATAGATTTCTATTCAAACTAATATGGGATTCATTTGAATTCTGATTGAACCTTTACGCGTAAATTCACTATTTCATTCATAGAGAAAGAAAAGGTATAGATTACGATATACTGACTGAACTATGACTATTCATGATTCCATAATTGAATCAATTACACAAACTAGAGGAATGTTATGGTAAAACTTCGTTTAAAACGATGTGGTAGAAAGCAACGTGCGACTTGAATTGAAGGACATGATCTGCTGTGGATTTTTTCATCCGCCACTTTTTATATAGGAATATAGGTGCTCTTGGCTCGACATTTTGTGTTCTATTTTACTAGAGTCCTACACTTTTTTGGAATATAAAAAAGAGTACAGGATGGAGCTCGAGGAGAATAGAAAGTTTTTATTGCTTTCGCAGGAGTAAGGATCTAGGGTTAGTGCGAATCAATGGAACAACTTCGTAAGTCTTTATTATATTGAAAAAAAAGTCCTTTCAAGCAATTTTACAATGGAAAAGGAAATTTTCTTAAAATTGTAAAATTCTTTGAATCAAAAGTCTATCATGCGTGAATCAAGCGTTTGTATGATTCTTTGTATAGAAAGACAAGAAATCATAAACAAAATAAGGGGCTTGTTGCTGCCCGTTTTTAATAAAACGATTCAAGATCACCGAAGTAATGTCTAAACCTAAAGATTCAAAGTAAGGGTAAAGAATCCTGAAACAAGGAAATCCAGTTTTCAATTGTTTGAACAACTAGATCAGAATGAAGAATCAAAATTGATTCTAAAAAATGAGACAAACAAAAAAAGGGCTAGAGACTACTCAATAAAAAAAGTACTTAAGGATTCTCCGGTGAGATATTTGAGAGTTGTTTAACTTGAGTTACGAGAGTACGAATGTTATGAATGCTTTTTATGGAAAAAATATTGAGGGTTTCAATACTGGCTAATTGATTTAATGTTTTTATTAATCTATTTAATATTTGAATTTACTATTTGAATTTTATACAGAGAGCTAAAGTTAACTTCTACTCATTGAATTTTTTTTCTCGAGCCGTACGAGGCCAAAACCTCTTATACGTTTCTAGGGGGGGGTATTATTGATATACATCTATCCCAATGAGCCGTTTATCGAATCGTTGCAATTGATGTTCGATCCCGAAGAGAAGGAAGAGATCTTAGCAAGGTGGGTTTTTATGATCCGATAACTAATCAAACTTATTTAAATCTTCCTGCTATTCTCGATTTTCTTAAAAAAGGCGCTCAACCAACAAGAACAGTTCATGATATTTCAAAGAAGGCAGGGATTTTTACGGAATGAAGTCTTAATAAAACGAAATTGAATTAATGAAATAGAAAAAAGAGGATGTGAAAGACTCGTATATAGCTTGATATCAAATTTTATCTACTCTTTCTCTTTCCTCCTCTTTCACTTCCATCATATTTTTTTTGATTTATTAGAATTTCGATTTATTATTAGTATTCCTCCTAAGGTACGAATACTAAAAAATACCCTGCTAACAACTACTATGTTTTATAATCATAAACAAATTTATGAAAAAATTTTTGGATCTAGAATTATATAAATTCGAATTTTTTTATAAATACAAAATTTTACTGTATAGAAAATAATACTGTATATAAATATAATATAAAATAATATAGTAATTCTGAATAAAACGAATATATATATTATTATATGAATAATTTATTCATCATAAAAAATTAAAGGCCATAAAAAATGGGTCTAAAAAAGTATAAAAAGATTTGAGATTACCTTAACTGGCTTAGTTTTCATTCATTGTATGAACTAACAAACCGAGGGGTTAAGCTTTTTGATTTCTTTTTTCTATTCTTTTCACTATATGAAAAATTCATAATCATATTGACAACAGTGTATGGACCAAATATAATTCTCTCATAGATAAATGGATCTATTTATCCCTGACGCACACACGACTGGATTTTTTTCTTTATTCTGGTTGTATCTACATATTTGCAGTACGTTCTTTTTTTGTTTTTTGGGGTTGCTAACTCAACGGTAGAGTACTCGGCTTTTAAGTGCGACTAGCATCTTTTACACATTTGTATGAAGAAAAGGATTCGTCCAGATCTGCGGTAGAGTTTGTAAGACCACGACTGATCCTGAAAGGAATGAATGGAAAAAATAGCATGTCGTATCAAGGGAGAATTCAGATAACATTTTTTTTCTTTCCTGATCGGTACAACCTTTTTTTCGATGTCGAAAAAAAAAAAAAAGAATTCCAATTTGGGTCAAGTGAATAAATATAAATGGATGGATAAAAAAACCAGTTTTCCTGATTCCAGGAAAAAAAAAGAAACGAGCTTCCATTCGTAATTTGAAAAATTACCCGAACTAATTAAATGTTAAAAATAGATTAGTGCCTAATACGGGTATGGGAAGGCATTTTTTTCTTGCGTGTTATTATCAATTTTTTCATGAGTCCTAATTATTTTTTTACCTAGTCCATTTGGATTAGGTTGGAGTGTGTAAAAGAAGCAGTATATTGATAAAAAATATATATATTTCCAAAATCAAAAGAGCGATTAGGTTAAAAAAATAAAGGATTTCTAATCATCTTGTTTTGTTATTCTATAATATAACGAACAGAAACCTATTAAAGATAGAGAATCCGGTTAGCAGTCTACCTGTTTGTGAGGTATCTATTGCTTTTGTAGTTTAATACCTTATTTTGACTGTATCGCACTATGTGTCATTTCAGAACTCAAGAAAATAAAGACTTTACCTTCAGTTCAAATCGAATTTCAATCCAAATGGAGAAATTTCAAGGATATTTAGAGTTCGATGGGGCTCGGCAACAGAGTTTTCTATATCCACTTTTTTTTCGGGAGTATATTTATGTACTTGCTTATGATCATGGTTTAAATAGATTAAATAGAAATCGCTCTATTTTCTTGGAAAATCCGGATTATGACAAAAAATATAGTTCACTAATTGTGAAACGCTTAATTTTTCGAATGTATGAACAGAATCGTTTGATTATTCCTACTAAGGATTTGAACCAAAATTCCTTTTTGGGGCATACCAGTCTTTTCTATTATCAAATGATATCTGTTTTATTTGCAGTGATTGTAGAAATTCCATTTTCCCTAAGATTAGGATCCTCTTTTCAAGGAAAACAATTAAAAAAATCTTATAATTTACAATCAATTCATTCAATATTTCCCTTTTTAGAAGACAAATTGGCACATTTTAATTATGTGTTAGATGTACTAATACCTTACCCCATCCATCTAGAAATCTTGGTTCAAACCCTACGTTACCGGGTAAAAGATGCCTCTTCTTTGCATTTTTTTCGGTTCTGTTTATACGAGTATTGCAATTGGAAGAATTTTTATATTAAAAAAAAATCAATTTTGAATCCAAGATTTTTCTTGTTCTTATATAATTCTCATGTATGTGAATACGAATCCATCTTTTTTTTTCTACGCAAGCGGTCTTCGCATTTACGATCGACATCTTATGAAGTCCTTTTTGAGCGAATTTTATTCTATGGAAAAATACAAAATTTTTTAAAAGTTTTTGTTAATAATTTTCCGGCGATCCTAGGGTTGCTCAAGGATCCTTTCATACATTATGTTAGATATCACGGAAGATGCATTCTGGCAACAAAGGATACACCGCTTCTGATGAATAAATGGAAATATTATTTTGTTAATTTATGGCAATCTTATTTTTCCGTATGGTTTCAATCGCAAAAGGTCAATATAAATCAATTATCTAAAGATAATTTAGAGTTTCTGGGTTATCTGTCACGTTTGCGATTAAACCCTTTAGTGGTACGTAGTCAAATGCTAGAAAACTCAT